TCTACGCTGGTTCAAATCCAGCTCGGCCCAAGAATTCGCCGATCCATCATGAGATAAGACATTTTTCCTCCGGAAACGCTGACGCTGGGGGGATAAAGAAAAGAATACATTGTTATATCCTTTTTGTTCCCGTATATTCTTCATTTTTTTAATGATCTAGATTCATATCATGATCCCTAAATATAGGGAAGGGGTGAAAGAAAAGAATACAAATCTTTTTTTCATTGAAAGGTTTCTTATCAATTCAATCGATTTCATTTAACACGATTTGACAATAGGATTACTAGTAATCCGTATCGTTCTCACTCAAGTCCATATCCATGCAGATATTCATATATCACCCCCTTCTCCGTTTTTTTACAAAACGAAATCGTTTTAATCAAATCATTAAGAATATGTATGCTGTATACCTTATTTCTCTGGGATTGTAGTTCAATTGGTCAGAGCACCGCCCTGTCAAGGCGGAAGCTGCGGGTTCGAGCCCCGTCAGTCCCGACCTAGTATCCGATGATTCCATCAACTCATCTCTTTATTTTTTGTTCTGTGGCGGGACGAGGGGGGGGGGTCTAATTCCCAGAGGGGGTCCTTTTTTCTTCTTTTTTTTTTTTCGTTTCTCATTTTAATTTTATTGAGAAAATAAAATACGGCAATTTCCATTACTTCAATTAATACTGACCGATTGGTGGGGGATAGACATATGTGGATTGTTACAATTGTTGGTAGCACGATTCCAACGGATCCCGTACTTGTCGAATTTTTTTATTGCTCCCGATCCGCGGAAGGGGTTGAATGCCCATATATTTTCACCAGAGCACATACACAAATTTTCGTTTGTTTCTTGCAAAATGAACTTCATTTTCACTTTAACATAGTTACCTCTTTAACATAGTTACCTCGATAAAATACTTTTCAAATTAAAGCTACCCCCCTCTTCTAACTCCGGTTTTCTCTAACCTGAACAATCAATTTATATCATTCAAACTGCACGCTTTATTTTTTATATATGTGTCCCCATTACCAATCCAATTTTCTTTTACTAAAATAAGAAAAGAAAGATCAAACAAAGAAAGGATCCACCCCCTTTTCTTAGTGAGGGAATGAATAATCTTTTTTTATTCCCATCAATTCAATGGGAATTTGAGTTTTCGAAATAGTATTTCTTCTTCTTTTTTCCGTTGAACTTCTACTATTGATGGGGTTTGTGACCAATGGAAGTGGAAGATGGGTCGGAGAATACCTCATTATTTTCTATTATTTATTTATAGGATTATATAAGGAAGACGGTAGGTTATAGAAAATAACGAATGAATAATGATAAATTCAACGGGATTCTTGATTTGATCAGGAATTCCGTTTTTTATTATGATTCTGTTTTTATTCCGTATGGATAAAAGATCTTCCTATGTTATACTATTCCATTCTCAACGATGAATAGATTTGAGAGCTCATATATTGTTATTCATGATATTGATCCGATTCAATATCATCGGGATGTATTCCTCCCATTGAATTTACAGGAGAAAGATTTAGAATCTCTATGTTCTATGGGATTAGATCCCGAGTTATTATGAAGTAAAAAACGACGAAATTATGGAAGTCAATATTCTCGCATTTATTGCTACTGCACTGTTCATTCTAGTTCCTACTGCCTTTTTACTTATTATTTACGTAAAAACGGTCAGTCAAAATGATTAATTTGAATCAAACGGGATTTCTTAGTTCTTATCCATTCAATAATGGAAGAAATGAAAGGGATTCAAATTCGGCGTCTTAAATGAAATGAGCGGATTCAAATCAGCAGTATATGAGATCTGATAGTATGGTAGAAAGGTTCCTATATTTCTTTCTACCACACTATCGATTATTCTATAACTATAAATCGAAAATTTGAAAGTTGGGCTGTATAAAGATATAGTATAGGCTTAACGTAATCTATTGATTATCAATATATTATATAGATCAATATTTATATGTATATACGTACATATAAATAAAAATACCCCCATTCGAGTTCTTTGCTATATCCCTTTGATTTGTACCAATTTGGATCCATAGGATATAATCGAATGGCCCCCTTGCCTCTTATGTCTTACGGTTCTAATTACTTGTTTTATTATTTTATTAGTTAATTTATCTCCAATATGGTTCCTCTGGTGGGATCCGTCGAAACAATCAAATCAATGTAAGAATATATTATGGTATGGGCATAGAATAGATTATATAAAAGAACCCTCGTCATCATTTTTTTAGTATTCCGACAAGGAGTAATTTATTTCGCCGTTGACAGATAATTCAAGGAATTCTTCCTATTTGTAAGTAGTAGATACCACCTATTTTGAACGCGTGAACCGCGATAATAATATAATAATAATAATAAGAATAATAGTAAGTGAGTCTATAAAATAGAAAGCATATTTCTAGGAGTCTAAACCCAAGGGAAATGCACAATATGTGAATCACCCAATACAAGAGCTTATTATGTGTAGTACTTCCTTGGACAAACACTATATCGACGCTTCTCTCGGTATAGTATAAAGTACATATCTACATAATAACAGATAGACTTTCTCTTTGAACAGTAAGGCGAGAAACAAATAAAAAAGGGGGTTGGTTGTAAAAAATTTCATATCATGTGTATTCCTTTTATTTTCAAAATACGAGCATGGGAATCATTGAAATATTTGTTTGATTGAAAGGTGATTCTTCATCTATTACATTATTGGATTAGGATTCCAGTAGAATTTTGAAATGAAGATATTTTTCTTAAAAAAAAAAACACTTTGCAGAACGATCTATGAAACTATGGATACCGTTTGATTATTCAACTCAATTAAATGAGTAATGACCCTAGAGTCCACTTCTTCCCCATACTACGAGTGAAAGGGAAAATGTAAAAACTACCATTAAAGCAGCCCAAGCAAGACTTACTATATCCATGTGAATTATGCCCCCTATCTCTAGGAATATGAAGGAAGAAACTCTTCCATTATTGTTATTGATTACTAATAATAATGCAATCCATGGCACAGAGTCAAAAAAAAAAAAGGGAATTCTGAACGAAGGCTAATGATAAACCAATCCAATAACCCCACCCATAACAAGTTCATAATATGATTATTTAGAAACATTAAGTACAAGCAAGATACGCAGTTACTTTCTTGTAATTCTCAAGAGAATTCAATTAATGGAACTTGTCGGAATAGTAAGACCTATCGTTTCTTTTGTTGTCCTTCATAATTAAAAATAACAATATACAATCAAGATAGATCACTCTCTATCACATACCTCGACCTACCGTTTGATCTAACCCTTGCGTCTTCCCGAGTATTTGACAAAGACACTCGGGGGGCCCTCTATTCCATTCTTGCCCGGGTGTTACCGAAAATAAAATAACGAAGTTTTTCTTTTTTCAACAAAATAAAATAAAGCCAATTCAATTACTCATCCAATCCAAAATTGATTGAATGAATGTCTGAGCACTCATAAATTCTCGCGAGTCTGTATACAAAGAAAGAATCTTCCACAACTACCAATTCCCCACTTAACTATATAATTCAAGAATCCGTCATTAGGTCATTAGTCCATTAGTACTGGAAGTCTTGATAGCCTAGCCCCTCCTTCCTATACTAAAATACTCCCCAGAACTCCAGGCGCAAGGATTGACAGTCTTTTAACCTCCGGCTTCTAAAAATCAAGCAAGTATCTGAAGTTCGAGTCTTTTTCCTCTGCTTATGCTAGGCAAGGATCGGCGAATTGTATTCTATCAGCAAGCAAGCAAGGGGATTTCTCATTTTTTATTGATCAGGCGGCACCCGGATTTGAACTGGGGAAAAAGGATTTGCAGTCCCCCGCCTTACCACTCGGCCATGCCGCCAAAAGGGGAAAAATAGATGGAAATATTCCCCTCCGTTTTTCTTATTCCTTTACCAATAAACCTAAAAAAAAATCCTTCCTTTTTTATTTTGATTGGAGACGAACCCTTTCTATTAATTGTTATTAATTGTATAATATCTCAAATATCAAAACACGCAACGCCTAAAAATTTCCCTCCTTTTTTCTTTTTCTATTGATATTGAAATTAAAGACCCCTTTTCATTTTGAGTCACACAAACAACAATTCCATGCAAATTCAATTGGACCCATTAACTTTAACCATTGACTGTTAATTCATGAAAAGTTCTTGGATCTCAAATTGTGTTTCCTTAATGGCATACCAAAATGCAATTGATACACAACTAATCCGCATCCAAAATTTTCAAGAATCAATCCTTTTCACTTTCAAGTATAACAACAATTATGTGTATATGTAAACCCCCGAACAGAAATTGTTACACAGATATAACGAATCCGGGATCTTATTTAGCTATGATATACCCATAGAGAGGGGAATTCAGGTAATTCGTGTGCTTCCATTTTTCATTCAATATTCAATATTGAAGAAATATATATATAAAGTCGAAATTCTGATATAGCACGGCCCGCTTTCTCCCAAGTAGAACTGGTATAAGTGATATGTGGAGAGTCTTCGTGTGCTTAGCTTAATAAATACAACCCTTTTTTTTGCGCACTTCAATCGTATTCCACGAATTCGACTAACGAATGCGTAATCGTAATTTCATTATTTTCATTTTTATTTTTTATTAAAGGCTCTCTCTTTTCTGGGAATCCTTTTTGAACAACGGAATCCGCGAAAAAGTTAAGTGCTAAAAAAGGGGGAAACTCTATAGTATAGGTTTCCATTCGGTCTTTATCTCATTCATATAGAACAGAGCAAATCCTGAATCCATGGACTTTTCTGGTACCCCATCAGCAGATCCTAATATCATACATAGTAATAGGTAGAAATTGGATCACTTTTTAGATTCTATGCAAGACTCCATAAGTCTAAGCGTTAGAATTTTGTTTCCCGTAATGTTGTATGAATTCATTTTCATTTGTATCGGTTGCAAATTCGGATTTGTTTTAGTAGAAAATTCTTTTTATTTCTCCGCTCATACGTA